AACGGAGTAATCCCTTATCTCGGATCGGAGATGCTAACGGGGCGGGAATCGAAGTGGGAGACCTCTCTACCGCCTGTGTCTATCTCCTGTAAAGTATGCTCCCCAGACATAGACTACGTACAGGGTAGTACTCCTGGAAAGATAGAATATCACCGCGTGAACATAACATTAAGTTACGAATGTAACTCCCGAGGGATCGACCACTATTCTAAATATAGTAAGGCGGAGAACTGTTGTTCATTAGAGCGCCGGGGTGCAGAGGTTGTTCCCATCATTGAAGTCAGAGTGTGGGACTGAGCCTTCCGAATGATAAAGACAAAAAAGTGCTTTTTTTCGTTGGAAAAACCAACGCAAATCTCATATTTACTTTCTCTCGCCCGGATAGATAGAAAAGGTTGGAGAGAGTGACTTTAACCGCCTGAAATTCTCTCCCTTCTAAAGCTGCGCAAGGCGGCCCCCCCAGAACAAAGCCCCACCCCTCTTTTCTCCCTTTAATGAAAGACCCTCGCCCCGCTTCCTATTCATTTGTGGGTCGGGACCCGAAGGCCCCTTTTTTTTCTCAAGAGGTGATTTCGAGAATCAATCAACCGACAAATCCGTACCCCAGGTGACTCACAGCCTCCCTCTCGCCCAAATGAAATGGGATGGATTAAATCAATAAGCTTTTTGATTGATTCAGGGCGCAGCGAAGCCAAATTCAATCAAGGCAAGGGGGGCTTGCTTTTCCTGACGCTGAGTCATCCTATTAAAATTTAGCTATGCTAATGGAACAGGAAAAGTATTCAGATGATATGGACCCCGGCGAGAACCTCCAATTGCTTAGGGGTCGCACTCTCTCCCGCTTGGTGGACGAAATCTTCTCTCCTTTTAGAATTCTTTCTCCCACACACCTTTGCCCTCTTTCACCGCAGAGGAAAGAAGAATCTTCCAAATAAATATATAACAATTTTTTTTTAGTAAGTAGGGCCCCAGAACGCTAAAAAGGCGGGGGAACTAGAGTTGTCACGATAGGAAAGATAAATGACTATAAGGAACCAACGATTCTCTCTTCTTAAACAACCAATATCCTCCACACTTAATCAGCATTTGATAGATTATCCAACCCCGAGCAATCTTAGTTATTGGTGGGGGTTCGGTCCGTTAGCTGGTATTTGTTTAGTCATTCAGATAGTGACTGGCGTTTTTTTAGCTATGCATTACACACCTCATGTGGATCTAGCTTTCAACAGCGTAGAACACATTATGAGAGATGTTGAAGGGGGTTGGTTGCTCCGTTATATGCATGCTAATGGGGCAAGTATGTTTCTCATTGTGGTTCACCTTCATATTTTTCGCGGTCTATATCATGCGAGTTATAGCAGTCCTAGGGAATTTGTTCGGTGTCTCGGAGTTGTAATCTTCCTATTAATGATTGTGACAGCTTTTACAGGATACGTACTACCTTGGGGTCAGATGAGCTTTTGGGGAGCTACAGTAATTACAAGCTTAGCTAGCGCCATACCTGTAGTAGGGGATACCATAGTGACTTGGCTTTGGGGCGGTTTCTCCGTGGACAATGCCACCTTAAATCGTTTTTTTAGTCTTCATCATTTACTCCCCTTTATTTTAGTAGGCGCCAGTCTTCTTCATCTGGCCGCATTGCATCAATATGGATCAAATAATCCATTGGGTGTACATTCAGAGATGGATAAAATTTCTTTTTACCCTTATTTTTATGTAAAGGATCTAGTAGGTTGGGTAGCTTTTGCTATCTTTTCTTCCATTTGGATTTTTTATGCTCCTAATGTTTTGGGGCATCCCGACAATTATATACCTGCTAATCCGATGCCCACCCCGCCTCATATTGTGCCGGAATGGTATTTCCTACCGATCCATGCCATTCTTCGTAGTATACCTGACAAATCGGGAGGTGTAGCCGCAATAGCACCAGTTTTTATATGTCTGTTGGCTTTACCTTTTTTTAAAAGTATGTATGTGCGTAGTTCAAGTTTTCGCCCTATTCACCAAGGAATATTTTGGTTGCTTTTGGCGGATTGCTTACTACTAGGTTGGATCGGATGTCAACCTGTGGAGGCACCATTTGTTACTATTGGACAAATTTCTTCTTTAGTTTTCTTCTTATTCTTTGCCATAACGCCCATTCCGGGACAGGTTGGAAGAGGAATTCCTAATTCTTACACGGATGAGACTGATCACACCTGATCAGTGAAAAATTCTGACACCAATCATTTTCGAGTGAGTATTACACCAAGAATTAATTGACAAGCGGATGAGTTTTCTAGTTGGCTATGTTGATATAGCTTAGATAGGGAAAAGATACTATATATAGGGTAGGGCTGCACTTTTAAATCCGGGGCTTTGTTCCCGAAACTCCCCCTTCCCCCTCCCCGTCCCTTACTCGTCTTTTGAAAGCCAGAACATTCGCATAGAGGAGTATCTGTATCACGCATGCTCCTCCACTGATGACAAAATGACCTTATATCCTCCTCTAGGAATTCCTACCCGGGGAAAGAAGTAGAAGAGTATTCTGCATGAATATGCTTCTGCACTGGGAATATCTCATAGTGGGAAGGCCCAGAGATCATAAAAGATGGGATGGGAATGAAGGCATTCCAGCCCAACATAATCCGGTGAATGGGTCGAGAGAGATAGGGAGGGGGGGAGGGGGGATACAGGAAGTATAGTGAACAGTTAAGTGGCTATCCAAGCATTCAATCGGCTATGGAGGGAGGTTTCAGCAAGCGGGTAAGCCGATGATGACTAGTAAAAACTTAGGTAGGTCGATCGTCGCTCATCCCTCGTGTTCTCTCCCGTGAAGTGATTAATCCCTAAAGTGGGCATGCAATCCCTATGGAAAAGCAAGTATTCCGATTGGAGGAAATTTCCACCCTCTGATGATCCATTCCGCCCAAGACAACACAGAGGATGAAGAGTTTGTATAGGACGAGAGCTAGCCTTTAGACGAATCAAGGATGACCTCTCTGAGGCACCAGTGCTAATGCCTCCTCGGCCCGGAAGAACCACTACGGCTATACATATCAGCCTCAAACGAGTCGTTGGGAACATTCTTATCGCAGAAGAACGGAGAAGGAGTGGTTTCCCTCTCTTCGGGAAGTGAGACAGACGACTATTTTCATAGAGAGAGAGCACTAGACCTGACTAAACATCATCAGCGAGAAGTCACGTCTTGCTTGCTAACACAATATCTTAAGTAGTAAATGGTAACTTCACTACATCCATTCGCCTTGACCGGATCATAGCGTTAGCGGAGTAGGGAACTCCCCCTAAGAACCGATCGGCATGTTGACCTGCTCATCCGCGAGTATGCTCTTAACATGCGTTTAATCGGTTTCAGTGATTGAATTCGAGTCCTACAGAGCGAGCGTGCCATCAAGTATCAAGTAAAGATAGGTTTGAGAAATAACTCTATATAAAAAATCAGTGGTGCATTGTATCCGCTCTCAAGCTGTAGTTGATTGATGTAGTTGCTTGTAGTTTTCTTTTATCATCGAGATTGGGTTGGTGTTCAGTGCCGTGGGTACAAGATCGAAAAGAATGCTTTGCATTACAAGTGAGATGCCCAAGATAAAAGGATCCGAAGGAGCTCGACTGCCAAGGAAAGGAACATCGGCTCTAACCAATGATTGCCAGTTCCTAAGCTCCGGCCTAAAGACAACTGCCTTCTCAACCCACTCGTACGGCTCGTTCACAACTCTCAGGTCCCACCCGATTTCTGATAGAATTGCTGGTCTGCTCCGCTGTAAAAGCCGGCATTTATGGAACTGTTGCCACCAAGAATGTGTCCTCTGGCGTTGGGGACCCCATCCTCGGCTTGGGCATGGGAGTCAAATGTATCAACCTCAGTGAGTGTGGCCAAGAATCTTTCTTGGGTCATCAAATTGGGGTTGCCATAGGGAACGCCACCTCGTTCAAGCACAAGAACTCGATAGGACTGTGACAAGGTGGCGGCCAACGGACAACCGGCAGTGCCACCTCCTACAATTATATAGTCATAGTAATCCTCCGATGGAAAGTTTTTGGCGTTGAACACAAACTTTATATAACTTGGATCTGGTGCAGAAATTCAACAAAAATGATTAGCTTCTATTTTAAAAACTGAAGCAAAACAGACGACAAGAAAAGATAATTTTTATGTTCTAATGAATGTCGTTTAGGTCTAACTGTATTTAACTCATGTTAAGTGGAAAATGGAAATTTCTTTTTTTTGCATTTAGCAACCAAACGGCTTGAATTGATTTAAGCGCTTAACTCTTAGCTCTAAGACTGAATAAGGCATCTACGGATATGAGTTCGGAATCATAAGTAGGAATTTCTTGAAAGCCGAGAAGCGTTATAGGGCGAGGGGCCTAGCGTCTTTCTCGGAATAGCTATCTAAAGTACCCAAGCCAAGGGCAAGGTTGATTTTTCCTATAACTCTATCAATTCCGATTGAATGCCCATCTTTAGAAAGCGTTTACCCCGCAAGAGAGGAGGATTGATGGACATAGGCTGCAGATGGACCAGAATATGCTGTGGGACTTCTGACGTTCGTTCCTCCTTATCTTGCCCGGTAGGTTGTTACAGAAAGAGCCAAACCAAAGCAAAGCAGGGACTGATTCCACATGGGGAAAGAAAGGAGTCGGGCTAAATAGCGTAGATAAGAGTTTTCAAGTTAGGCTTTTTTGAAAGAAAATGCCTTTTGTTGTTGTCGCGTCTTAGGGTCTTATCGGCTTTGAGGCTAGTGACCTTCTCCGGTCTGTGATGGAAGCAATCTCTCTCCGGTCGGTTCGACTGTTAATGGTTTAATGAATATCTCCTTAGGAAGAAAAGGCTCTTTGGCTCTTTGCAATAAGCGCTGTTCGAGGAATAACCACATCCGCTGCTGTGAAACGGTCTTACAGTAAGCGCTCTTAGGCTAATAACCGCTGTTCGTTAATCTAGCGTTTTCGATTTTCACTAATCCGAATCTAGGGGTTGTTCACGAATGTCCTCTTTCATAAGAGCAAGGTGGTGAGTAGGCAACGTCGTTTTTAAGTCATTGATAGACCTCTCCTACTATACAGAAAAAGAATCCGATTATGTTATGTGCATTTTGCCGGGCTTAGCCCTAGATACCCTCCCTACCCCTTTCGACGCAGCAATGAGAACAGCAGGGGTTGCTTTACTTCTTGGCGGAGGAGTGAGTGACTCTTCTTCTTTTAGGCTGGCATGGTCTTAGAATGCACGATAGAAGTGCGGACTAAGAGCTGTTTAGCGGGATAAACCCTGTGGGATAACGGTTCTTTTAAGGCATACCTCTCTTTCTGATTCTGACTGTCTTGCGAACCTTGCTTTAAAGCTTTCACGTGGGCAATTGATAATGTCAATATTCTAACTCCTTTTTCTTTTTCGGAGGACAGAAAGAAGACGATTTTCGGGCCAGACGATTTTTCCACTTTCATTAGACGCTCTCCTGGCTTTAGCGGAATAACAGCAGTTGGTAATATTATAGGTAAGAAAGAAGCCAATGTCCCTAGTATCAGGAAGAGGGTTGACGAAATCATAGGGTGCACATTCATATGATTCTAGAAATTCCTTTTTCATGTCCGTTCCCAGGCGAAAGACGGCTATTCTTCGCATCTCGAAATTAAATTCCGTCTTAGCCGTGGAAGGCAGAAATCCTATCCCTTCCAGCTCTCATCCTAGGATAGTCTCAAGCAGAGGTCTTACAGGGAAGGGAGTTAGCAAGCGAGTAAGGTTCATCAGCAAGAGTTAGGCCAGGGGGAAGCTCACTCCTGTCCATATGATATGGCTTTTCCCTTTCAATGGGTCATGTTTAACTCAGCCTATGCCCCACCGCCTCACGAATAGAAGGGTAGAGAACGAGATTCCATTCCACGGAGATGCCTAACGGCCACTTTGGTCCCCCACCTCAAGCAAGAAACGAAGCCGAAGAAGAAAGGCTCTAAGAGACCTGTTCTTTTTTTTCTTAGCGGCTTGATCGAGCAGCCTTTTAGATAGGATAGCGAAAGAAATGTCTAGCAAGCGGGGTTGGGTACTCCCGTATCCCCCGCAGCAGCCATAGCCGGGCAATTAAGGTGCTTTTACTTGTAATTCTTATTAACGAACAATCAGAAATGCTAACCTTGTTTCATCCGAAGAGACGAATAAGAAAGCAGATCGGAGAACCCCAGGCATGGAATGTTGGTCGAGGCTAAGGGGAACTCCACCTACTCGCTCACTTGTTAGCAAGGTTGGAGTCCTTATCCGCATCTATCTTACTAAACGGAATCGCCCTAATCGAAATTTCGATGGATTGCCAAAAAAATAGAGCATATCGCACCCCAGAGGGGGCCAGTACCCGCACGTAAGGACTATTTGCCCGCTGCCACAGTTAAAAGCACGGATCGAACGGGGTAAGTATCTTTGTCCCTTCCAAGTCAACTTTGTCTCTGAATGGGGATTTAAATACTTATGGGGGGTTCTTTTTAGTGCCCGCTACTATTCTCAGGATAGAATGTATGAGGCAAGAGCATGTTGCTCGCAGTTTGCATTTCTTCGGGGGCGTGAGTCAGTGAAACCCGTGTTGTTCTTCCCCCCGTTCCCTCATTGGTTTATCAGATCCTCCATCTCTGGAAAGAGAAAGAGAGTTCGGAAGAAGATTAAGGGAGAATAAGTAGAGGAGAGGATGGTTAATCAAAAGATAGATGGCCGGGTTAGAGCTTGCTGGTTAGCTGGGCGAGAAAATAGAAAGAAAAATAGAGAGATGGAAAATGAAGTAAGCTTGAGCCTGCGGAACCAGTAATGGATCAAAGCAAAGGATAGCTTTTTAGCTGCGAGCGGATGAGCGAGAAATGGAAGTGCCTTGTTAAGCGGCTCCTTCCTGCCCCTTACCCCTTGGTGTAAATCGGCTTGGATTCTTCTGCTTTCTCATCTGCTCCAGTCAATGGTCTCTGCTCGAAAGTCCCATTGCATGAAAAAACTCAAAAAAGAATAGGTGATCGTAGGTCAGCCCGTAGGTAAGTTCCGGTCTTTCATTGAGATTTTCTCGTTCATGATCTCTAATCCTTTGAGTAGATTGGGCAGGGGTAAGACTATGCACATAGCTTCGGTTCCGTCTTGTTTGCCAAGGAGATATGGTTGCTTTTCCTTCTTCAGTAGGCTTTCCCGCAGGTTCGGTTACAGATAGGATACGCGGGTCAAAGGGAAGGCTTGAGTTCAGAGACGAAGTTGGCTTTGAAGGGACAAACTTTCAGACAGTTCCTTACTTTCTATTCTCTAATCTCTCGCTTCCGACTCCTATATTGAAACTCTAAGGTACGAAACTATATATTTAGTCTCTGTCCCGGACTACACAAATTCCATAAACCCCGTGTTTTTTGATGCAAATTGTGTCAAGAGAGTAGTTTCCGCAAGATATTCCATAGGTGGATTTAAGCGGAAGATCTGCGTGATCTGATCTTTCTTGAGGACTAGTAACTGGTCCTGTAGCTAGAAGTCCCCATGAGCTCCCTCAATTCCTATTGAGATTGAGAAAGGGTCCATAGGCTTCTCTCTCAAGAACATAGGCTTCTCTCTCAAGAACATAGGCTTCTCTCTCAAGAAAGCGGGTCTTAGTGGGTAGTATAGTGCCGTTCAAGCGTACTCCCTGCGGGTAGGGTCTAATACCCCTTATTGGCATGAGGAACTGGGCTCCCAATTCTTCATCCTCCTTTTTGAGCTGTAAGACCAGGCAAGGGATCCCGCTTAGTGGGTTCGAGTTCAGTAACAGAACCTCCTAGCCTGCCCTTTTTTAATAGATATCTAGGGTTGTCGGCACCCTTCCTCTCCCTCTCCCTACCTTTGGTCGAGCTAGTAAACTTCCTCAACTGGAGAGGGAAGAATAAGCTGCAAAGCTCTGCTGGTGAATAGCAGATGATGCTCGATTAGGTATGCCAATCCGGCAGCTTGAAGGCGCGTGTCTGATGTTTCGGTAGGATGTTGCTATGTCCGCTTTCAGCCCGTAAATCGAAGGCTGTTCTTCCCATAAGGGGGATGACGTTATAGGGTTCAAATTAAAGAATCTTATAGGTGGAACTAGACATCGAATAAATATTCGTGCATCTCCTAATCGGCGTTTTCTCATCTGACTTTGCTTTGAATCTCCCCTTTGATCTAGGGCGCTTCACACGAGAACTACTAGAAAAGGGGAAACCCCAATCGCCAATCGCATCGACAAAACAACGCCTGGTTGAAATCAAGGATTAGAATCCGTTCGCGACTTGGTTTTTCAGTTCAGATAATAAAACTTTCAAAGGAGATTCTAGACTTGCAATCAATCCCTTTTCTTATTAGGCTGAAACCGAAAGCAAAAGACCTCTTGGTGTGGGGGCACCAGATCTCCACTTAAAATACTAGGAATTCTTAAACTGACTAGCAAATGTAGGGCTTCCCAGGGGTCTAGGAAGGGAAGCTACGAAGTCTTGGAGGTGGTATCCATGTTCATGAATATCTTATCGAATTTGCAGGTTTTCGTTCAAGAGCCGGTAACTGAGAGTGGCAGCCTGTAATCAATTTGGCGAGTACGGCAGATTGCTTTCTGTTTTTATAAGAAAGACTATCTTGCTTGGGGAAGCTCTTTCACTTCTAGAAGCCTATAAAGATGGATCCGCGCCTTTATGCCAGCGGGACAGATCTTGATGTATGGTACTATGTGAGGAAAAGTATGTGAACCTTGTTACCATACCAATCAATAGGCTGTCGAGAACGGGAAGAAGACTTCGGCGAAGAAGAGGTCGCTACCAGCAAGAAGAAAGATAAGCGGGCATAGGCTGCTTTTGACGTTGGTCTGGCGTAGCCAGTTGGCTAGTTGGTTTCTTAAGTCTGTTTACTCCGGATCGATCTCACGAGAAGAGCTCCCGACCTCCCATACCTCAGGTGATGCACTTATGGATCACTTGTACGGAACAGAATACGCCTCTTGCTCCTCCTAATGCATTCGTCTGTGTAGTTGATGTAGTCTGGTTATGAAAAGGAATCAGTCAGAAGGAAGGGCTCTGTAGAGCATGGGGAACGCTAGTTCAGGATTGCCATGGTTCGGAGGGTGGGTGACCCTACTCTGCCAGACAAGACGTGTACCGGTCGTACCCGAAAGTGAATAAGGCACTCTTTGTCGGTCGCTGGCTTTTATTAGAACCAATTGATGCAGATCGCTAACCTACAAATAAAGAGACCCGCTCCGATCATCCACACAGCTACCATTTGTTTGATATGGTTTACCCGATGATCCAGTATTGGCTCATTCGGAGGGTGCCAATTCCCGATTCCTATACGTCCTATGCGTCGAGTGAGGCAGTTACCGCAAGTGATGAATCAGCTGCTACCGTGGAATCCTCGCCCGGAAGCTCAAGCTCCCCCAATGCCTTTAATCGATTGTACCGGCTCTCTTTTCGTCGAATCGTAACCGGCGTCTCGTTGAATTGGACGTAGTAGCAGTAGGAGAAGACGAAGAACCATACCGGAGACTCGGGTAGCCAGATAAAGGTCACCTTATCTCTGTCTCGTCACCTACGTGATATAATAAAAGGCTAGCTGCAGCAATCACTGGAAGCCCACTTAGGCACGCAATTCAACCCTCAGCCCAAAAGGGAGCTGAAACTCATGATAGAAGCCCACTTTCGTTAGTGAATATTCGACATGTCAAAAGATGTTTGTTTTACCCCCTTCTTCCTTAGCACAAGCGCTAAGCGATAATAATACCTTGCAATGAACCGAAAGGTGAGAGGCAGGGCTCGGTCTCAAGGTTCAAAGTCACTAGAGAGTAATTAGTTTGATTGGCCAACTGCACGAGTGAAAGGCGAAAGTCAAGATTACGTGCAACCAGGTGTAACGTGTCAAAGGTCACCGAGTCGTCGGAAAGGGGAATAGGTTGTTTTGCGCATCCAACAACTGAAAGAGTTTGCGGAGAAGGGTTGAGTTGCGTAATAGCAGATTCGTAGGTCAATAAATCGTTGGATTTGAAATCGAACTCTCCACCTTAGCACAAGCGCTAAGCGATAATAATACCTTGGGCGGATAGGAATTGAGACTTTAAATGGTCCGCTCTTCTCTCCTCGTGATCGAAGCTGACCCCAGAAGTTGGGTATTCCTTCTTAAGAGGACACTAAACCTCCCGATCTTGCTAGCCGGGCTCAGTCTTTCAAGATTCAATCTTTCCCCTTCCCCCCTTACGTAATAGGGCCTGGTCCCAGGGAATCGCTCTTATAGTAGGAGGTTTACTATGTCCCCAACTTCTCTTTATTAAGAGACTCGGTTGTGTACTATAAAAGAAATGGATTGTACCACAAGCGCTGATCCCAAAGAAAGGAGTTGGCTCTTCCTTAGCACAAGCGTTAAGCGATAATAATACCTGCATCCATGCATAAAGAATTAGGTTGTAGGGTCCTCGAAGCCCGCCCGCCAAAGGGCTAAGTCGAGCGATTCCTCTGGGGATCTAGCTAGCTATAGTATCACACGATTCTTTCATCTTCTTTTCACATTCATTCTAGGTGGAAAATCGTCTACTTTAGAAGGCTAAGCTAAGGCTTTCCTCTTTGTGAGGAATTCCCTCCAGGTTGTCCGCTTTATCGGGGTCACTCTAAGTCCGAACGCAGGACATCTTATTCACGAATTCTTCACGAACCCCTTTTCTAAGAGAATCGGTTTTGTACCCTAAAAGGTGAGTTCTTTAAAAAGACCTGCATACTATCTTATAGAGGAATTCATTGGTTCATCTCCTGGTTCTACCTCTTGATTACCTACCCAATGGGGACGGGACATAGGCACTCTTCTCTTCACCCAGGGCTTTCTTTCGTTTGTGTCTATCTATCTATCTATTATAAAGTATTTTCCTATCCTCCACCCCCTTAGACATAGACAGGCATTCCGCTATCCCGATTGTCTTACTGATTCTCTTCGCCAAGAAGAAGAAATAACTTTCCCTAAAGAGTGAGTCTTTGTATGGGTACAAGGATGGATTGCTCTTTGCCCGAGGGAACTCTCAAGAGAAGGAGGAGCAGCACATATTATTGCAAACCAGTTCTATTAGAAAATGAGTTCTTTCCGGAAAAAGACCTGCGTACTATCTGATAGAGGCAGTCAGTGGGGAATCTCGTTGTTATGACTGTTGATTGCCTACCAATCGGAGTCTGAGTAAATATAAGGGTCCCGTTAATCCCGAAACGAAAGTCGAAGGAACCGCGGTAACCCCGCCAAATAAAGAAAATCAAAGGGGTCACGCCTTCAAGCCCGTTAACCTAACTCCGAATCGCCATTCCACGAGTGTTGCTCGGTAAACCCGAAAAGCTGGGTGGACTTCATAGCCCGGTCACTCCGATTGTCTTAGTGAACTGATTGTGTACCATACTAGGTGGTTCGCCTCTGATCCCTAAGCTGAGCTCCAAAGTCTGGATTTCTTCCTAAAGCGAAAGTCAGGACATTGCCCCCTTTATCCGGATCTGGCTTTCCTGGGTGGTCACGTCTCAATAGAAGTAGTAGCATCACATCTTATTCTACAACCTCTTTAGTAAGAGAATCGGTTGTGCTAGAATCAATGGCAGAGAATGCCCTCTTGTCGCAAGTGAGCAGACGATTTCTCCCTGACATCACAGAAGACGATTTTCGGCATATGGCTACTTCTATTCTTGGGCATCCCGCCTCAAATAGACTAGGCTCCTTCATTCATGCCTTCTCTTTATTATTAGTAAGCCCCTTCATGCCTTTTCTCGGTTACTCTTTCCGCTCTAAGACTAGTGGAAGAAGGGGCAAGAGTGGCTTCGCTCCTACACCTTCCTACACGAAGGGCTGCTCTTACTCTTAGGAGTTCTCTTTCCCTGTTGCTAGAGTTATTTCTTCTTAGTTCTTTCTCTCCTAGTTATTCTCCGAGGACTGCATTTAACCATCTATGAACTTCTAAGACTGATTCCTTTTTCTCTGATCTTTCATGCCTGACTCTTGAATTCTGTAACAAAAGAAAAGAGATAGGCGCCTAGATAATTAGTGGTTTAGCTGTATTGCTAAATCAGTACCTTCCCCCCTACCCTCTACTCTAGTATGCTATTGACTTCCTTCTGTGATCTGCCAACTGCAATACATAGTTCCAAGGGAATGAAGATAGGACGTTGTGCGGTAACTAGAAGTGAGTATACTAAACCTTCACGCCTGCGACTTTTATTGATATTGATGAATGCGGGGTAAGGACTCTTATTAGATAGATGTGGGCTAAGGACTGTGTTGACTGAAGCTTTCGACATCCCGGAAGGACAAGGGGAGCATCGAGAGGTTGAATCCATAGTAAATAAGATGGCATAGACATAGAATGGGATTTTTGGACAAATGCCAAATGCCACATAAGAAGCTTTTATTGACCTTTTTTGCCTTTCCTCCGTCTTCGTCACCTGATGACTTTCCTGCTTTACTTTGTCGGCTTTGGTAGGGTGGTAGCATGTCCTTTAGCAAGGCTAGGCACCTTCCTTAAAGGAGGCAGCATCCGATCTTTAGCATCCTAGCCAGGGAAATCCCCAAATCGCGAGTCCGGGGCATATACTTTTTCTTTATCCCCCAGAGAATCCGACAAGAAAGAAGATAAAATAAAGTACATATATATGGGCAAGATCCATATTCCATTTCTAACAGTTCCTTACTTTCTATTCTCTAATCTCGTATGGCAGCTTTCAGTCTCATCTTCAGTTTCGGGACATTGTTCCTATGCCTCTTTGAAGTGAAGCCCTTATATCGAATGATTCAAGACATTTGATTTTATAATAGAAATGAGAGGACAGCCGAATTGACAGAAAATAGTCTGAACTTGTTGATCAACTCTCTTTGTTGAAGGTCCTACCTTAACAGTCGATCATGCGCTCACACTCGATCATGCGACAGTCGATCTGTCCATCCGACTACATTCACTGGGGGGTGAGGTTGTCCAATTTCAATTATGTGCCGCTCGTTGACATCTAGTTTCCATTGCCGGTGTGAGAGATCTTCCTTCGGTTCTAGTCAAGTATGGCAGCTTGAGGTCTCCTATTTCACTTTCACCAGCCATTGGGAACTCAAATAAACTTTCATTTAACGGCAGGCGAGAAAGGTTCTGAAAGAAAGAAAGGTAGAAGGGGGGTTTGCTCCCGTTTCGGGGTTCTCTTGTGGACTGGCTGTTGACTGGCCTTTGCCTGGGGAGAAAACCGGTGCTTTTAGCTTAAACGGATTTTAACTGGATCGGAGCCTTTCGGAAATCCTCCCTTTTTGGCTTCACTTGAGCGGTTGACGCAATCCAAGAGGAAGAGGAAGCTAAACCCGTGCTGACGAATAACCAAACCCCTTAATTCGTCGAGTAAAGTAAATAGGGAAGGTATAGGTTTGCTATGAATGACCCAGTATCGAATACTGGTAATAATATCAGCAAAAGAACGTTCTCCTGTGCTTCCAGACATGTTGAGCTCCACATATTCATGTACAGAAAAAGCGGGGGGTCGATTCTGTGAAAGATAGGATCAGTAAATGGAAATTCACTGAGATTTAATTTAAGTGAGATTTTCAATAGTGGTACCGAGGGTGTCTTTAGAGTATACCGAATCAGTATAGCTATCCTTCTTCTGACACAGCAACGAAATTTCACAATCAGTATAGAAAAGAAGTGATACAATATTTCTTTCTTCCTTAGCGCAAGCACTAAGTAAGCAAGCTACCTCTATCTTCTTTAGTCAATTCTAATTGTTCACTCTTAGTTGACCGTTCCGCTGGGGCTTCCTCTTTGAGTGGAAGCCCTGCGCTGCACCCCAGTGTTGAATTTCTTGATCGACGAAACGAGTTATTGCCTTTAAGGGTTCTTGCCCGAGATGAGTTATTGCCATTTCATTTTTACGGGGGAAAGGAACAGACTTTAGTTGACGGAAAGGAAATGTATATTGATACGTTCAATCTCGTCCCAACATAGCCCCCAGCCCTCTCCTTACGATGATTCCAAATCCAGGATAGGAATCAAAAGTTATTCCATGTATGCCTATGATGTAGCACCAGGCGGATTGTTAGCTAGTGTGTATCATCTTACGAGAATACAGTATGGTGTGGATCAACCGGAATAGGTATGCAAATAAGTCTTTGCCAAAGGGAGGAATCAAATCCTAGAATCCCATCTGTTTTCTGGATTTTGAAAAGTGAAGATTTTCAAGAACGGAAATCTTTTGATATGTTGGGAATCTCTTATGAGTTTCATCCACGCCCGAAACGTATCTTGATGCCTGAAAGTTGGATCGGTTGGTTTTTTATTCTATTGCCCCAATTTCTATGAAATAAAGGATGCTCATTGAATGAATCTTAACTTATACGACTCCAGATATTCTATAAGATTATTACGTTCTGTTTTCGATGAAACAGAGTAACTGGACTCTCGCTCGTATTCTATTCTGGAATAAAAAAGGGCTTCATTTATATTCCTAAATCTGGAAGATATCATATCTATTTGGGATGAGCAGAGCCGATTTCACTTTAGTAGAGACTTGGTTCGGTATCTTTAATGGCGAGGGAGAGTTAGACTCCGTTTCAAAAGAAAGGGGATTCTCACATAATGACGATCAAGTACCAGTTGAGGAATATAGATAAGAATAAATTGGGCCAACCCGCGAGCAAGTTGGAGAAAGCGCTTGATGAGCCCCTCCAAAAAGTAGAGTAGTTCCGGTGCAACCACATATATCCTACAGAAAAGTTTTGCTGTTTCAATGAGTCGGTACCCGATGTTTCGACCAAGGAACAAACAACCGGAAAAAACCATTCCCTGCAAAAGGGATGGGACCCCCGACCGCGCTTATGACTCGTCCGTATCGTCTCTCATGCCGTATCCATTCTCGTTTAGGTCGACCGCTCTACGATGGCTAAGCTTTTTTCGAGAGAGGCAGACTTGGACTTGACTGACAAAGGTTTCCGAATTCTAATTATTAATGCCATAGTTATACTCCCGCCGCATTGATATTCTTTGAACAGCGGTTGCGCTTTGAAATCAAGGTAGTTGTTTACTTGCTCAACCATAATACCAGGGCCCTATCAATGACAGGTAAACTGTGCTATAAAGTACTAGAATATCATCCCGTATGGCTTTCTCCTCTCTCTTATCTTCGATCAAGCTACTTCGTTCCTTCTGTGATGAGAAATTCCCTAACGAAAGCTAGCCTTCTTCCATCGGATGCATTATCTAAAGGGCAGAGGTTGGGTAAACATGCTACAGATTCCGTAGTTCCATTATTGGATTAGCTTACATTACCAAAGGTTAGAGGAAATGTCGTAGATCTCAGTTGAGAGACTGAATGCGGATTTTTTTTTAAGAATTTAAAAGGAAAAGAAAGACTTCGTCCCACTCTCGGATAATGAAATCACCAAATGCTGCTCGACGAGCCTCTCCCTGAAGAAAAAGACACTCCGGCCTAACATAACAGCACTTTCCTTACCCGTTGTGCTCTGTCTGAGATAAGGAGCAAAAGGCTAGACGGAAGACCTCTAATCTACCAATCAATCTAGCTAGCATCCTATGATTTTTGTTCCAGAGGCCAATAACCCGAAAGTAAGTATTTACATCTCCTGCCAGGTGTAAGATAGAGGTTTAAAGCTCTCTTGGCAGCCTCTACGCTACGCCCGGTTCACTCTTTTCATAAGGGCTTTACCCGCTCAACCATCAGAAGGGGGCTTTTCCCATCATGCCATGGAGTGAGTAACTAGCTCGGCTAACCACTAAGTCGCTCATGCACAAATTCTTACAAAAAGGGGAGCCCCGCGAAGGGTGGAGATGAATCTATATCTGTCAATCACAAAGCCAAGACATCCCCCAAACGTAGATTGTAACAACCAACGAATTTCTTTTCTATTCCTGTCTGGTCTAACCAATTCTCGAGGTTTAATGGCCTTTGGCTGCCTCCTCTTCCTTGCCAGTTGAGCTACTTCCACTCCTCTTCCTTGCCAGTTGAGCTACTTCCACTCCTCTTCCAATTTGAGTTTCCTCCTCTGTTTAGTTTGAAACTGAAAGGCATAGAAGCTCTCTAGAGAGCTACCGTATCCATGAGGGGCAAGCCAATGCTTTAGAGCTCTTTAGCTGCCTCTGCACGAATTCTTCTTCCGGTTGGAAAACTATACCTCTTCTTTCGTCTTGCGATTGGATGAACCAGCAAGTGTTTTTCATGCATTGACCTCGGTATCGTAAACACATATCTACTGCTTGCTGCCCTTGAAAGTCCCAAAACAGCCTATTTTAGACCCTAATTTAACGTTGCGCCGAGAGTTATCGTTAAATCCAATGGCAAGAGCCCTAACCTCGGCTGCTGCCCCGGGCTGTCATATGTTGGGATCGCCTGCCCGAAGGGCCTAGATCTGAGTCTCCTATTCTGTTTCTGTTTTAGAGAGATAAACCCCCTTTACTTTACTAAGTCTGGTGCCTCTGTTCCTTGGGCCCTATCATCAATAGTAAGCTAATCCAATTATGCATGTGTTCCACAGCTCTCATTTGAATCATTTGCCCGGAAAAGAGCTAGATCTTAAAAGTCCCGCATATACCGCTTCGAAAGGAAAGATAGGAACAGGTTTAGTTGAGGCAGAAACTCTGGTTGCTTTGAGCTCCCTCATTGGGATCAAACCGACCGGCAGAGAGCGAACAGCCTACTTTAAGTAGTTCTATTGCTGGTAAGCTTAGCCGCCTGAACACGACGAGACTCTCTTTAACATATGATGTCGTCGGAGAAGTTTCTAGACTTCTTTGCCTTTGGCTTCTTCCGGTATGATGGAATTGACTAGGGTTCACCAGAAATAATTAAATAGCTAGATAAATACAAGAGCCATTCCGTCACTACAGAATCTGTGAGAAGTGGAAGTATAGTTTTTGTTTATCCTGGCGACCTAGCACCAGTGCATTCGAGAAATTTCAAGTCACATCCCTTGGTGGGAAAGAGCAGCGGCATCCTCAAGCTAAGCTATGTCATCCACAGGTCATGGAAATCAGGAGTTTCGCGCGTTGTTCCATCTCGAATTGAAGCTCGGTGTGCTCGCCGGTCGGTAACTCTTATTCGAACTGCCACGGTTAGGTCTCACAAAGACCTTGCCTCGTCAACAGTACTTGCTTACTTATGAAAGCCGCTTTCAATATAGCAAATTCTGCGCATTGCTCAGGGGATTTAATAAAGATCAGTCCAGGCGGAGGAAGTTTGATATTGGCATGTGTCTGGTAGCATTTTGAACCATATCTAGTTAATTAGTAGGAATTTTTTTATGGAAGCATACGAAAACATAAGAATTTGAACTCCTATCCGAGCTGCTGGGGCCTTGATCATGCCAGAGTTGGAATGCCGAACACCCGCTCTTCTTGATTTAAACCCGATTAGGTTGCCCGCTCTCTCTATGGATAGGAAGATCCGGAGAAAGCGGCAGTGGAAGCAACGAAAAGAGCTCCGTTCCTCGCCCAGACACTCCAATTCTTTTGGTCGGGCTACTCCGTTCAAACCATCAATCGGCGGTTCCTTACTAAGAGATTAAACCGGAATGAGATATTATCTCTGTTGGCTTCGCTTCGTGGACAAATAGGAATGGTACTTGACCGCCTATTCTTAAATAAAAATGGAAAATACTAAGACTAATACAAGGCTGGTTCCAAAGCAGATTCATTCAAAGCCGGTTCATCCAATCACAAAGCAAAAGAAGGAGGAGGTTACCCGCCGACTGAAAGGAGAGGGGACGGGGGTTGACCCGCAGTAGTAGTTGAGTTGTCGGAGCGTCTATACGGGCCTTCGATTGGGGTGAAGCTAAAACGGAGTTCCTTTCTTCTTTGTCCGCTTCAGTTGGAGGTGAGTCTTTTTCTGATGGTTATTCCTCCTAATCTACGATGTACGCACCGCGGCGGTCTCAAGATCTTTCTTTATCTTTATTCTGGTTTTGTTTTCCCCCGAGCGCATCTTCCTTTTTGAATGAGCAAAGGTGTGGGCCTAGGTTTAGTAAAGAGTAAGGGACATATCGACGAACTGCGGATTAGCTCTTTCTGTTGTACGCTGCTGCTGTTTGATACATTTAGGTGGAGCAGGTAAACTCCCTCGGGGCGTTTCGCCAAGCCCTTTGACACCTTCTTTCTGGTCTATCCTCTGACGATATTTTATGATTCGACGGAGGCCCTCCCTCAGGCATGGTAAGCAAGTAGACTACTTTGGCCCTATCAACTTAGTTTGCGCCGCGTAGATATCTAGCATCTGGACGAGCAGCCACCGTTTCGGATCAAAAAGTAAAGAGGGCGCCGCCCGATTCTTTCTTTTCTAGTCCCTCCACCGAACCAGATCTACTAAAGACTTCAACGGTTTCTTTTTTTTTTTTGGTACCGGTGTTGGAATTTCGTGGATAAGTCGTGACAGAGCCGATGAATCCAATTATGAAAGCAAGGCTCCCGCTAAATAAAATTTTGAAAGTATCGCGGTTAGTTCTTCCGAAAGGAGGTGGGGCGAGAAGCCCGTCTTAGTCTGTATAAATGGTGAAACGGGCGCAAAGGAACGTAGCGAAGCGGAGTAGCTCGATAGACGAACGCGGCTTACCCCACTCAGCCGAAAAGCGAGGGTCCGGAGGAGAACTACCTTTTTTCTTACGATTGGCATTATCAGGTACTCCCCCAGCAGTTTTGCCGAAGCAGCGATATACTTCATTTCTTTGTCCTTCAACTAAAACTAATCCAATGGAACTAGGAAATTCATAGGAAAGCCCTCAAAAGATCGGATAAGGCAGCTCATATAGTTCTTGTCTTTCTATCTCCATTTTTCAACCACAGGACCCGAGATTTCCGTCTCATAAGAGACTCCTCCGCGTCAAGCATTGCATTAAGTTCATATAGTTTTCGAGTTTAATCCATCGCTGCTTGCTCATTTCCTTGGTCCTTCGCAAGAATGGTTTCTCGTACAGCTCATCCTTAAGGACGTTGATTCTTTCAGCTATTTTGCCAAAGGTGGTAACGTTCTAACCTTTCAGCGCCTCTTTGACCGCTTTAAGCTTTTGGACACTTGGAACATGGGGTTGCCCTCAACTCGGATATTCCACGCTTGCTTCACAGTTCGGAGAAAGGGGGGATGATTAGACTGCGCATTAATAAACCTTTAAGGTTTATGGCTGTGCTGCACTGAGTGATTCAACTGAATAATGCCTGGGGCATGGTCAGATAGTCCATTAGTACCAGTAATAACTCTAGCTTCGGAGAAGAGAGTAACAATCTCACGGTTAACCAGAATTCTGTCTAACTTGCAAGCTATTCTTCTTCGGCCTTCGAAAACTAAGAGTTTGGTTGAAACTATTGTTGATAGATATCACACGCTTTTTATTGTTATATATATATATATATAACGTTATAAGTATAACTAACTGAAAGCGTCCGTTCACGTCAGGAATAGAGGTTGTTGATGTAGTTGCTTGTAGTTTTCTTTGATTTTTCTCGAGTTGGTGCATATTGCATATATAGGCTCCGGAGAGAGAATCAATGTTCGGTAGTACGCCTGGTTCGCCAGGTTCTACCACTGCAGGGCCCAATCATACTCAAAAGAAGAGTATGATCTTGGCTCAGAAGGAACGCTAGCTATATGCTTAACACATGCAAGTAGAATACGGCCGTGCTTGCTCGATCAGTGGAGTGAATGGACTCCACGGGTGAGAGACCAAAAAGGAGCAGCGGGTTAAAGTCTTCGCTCGCTTTCCAACCACCGAAAAATGGACTTCAAAAAAAAAGAGGGAGAATACCTTTGCCTGACATAACTACAAACAAGCAACGGATGAGTGCCCTAGCGCGAAATGGAAATCGAAAAAGAAAAGATTTAACGGCTCCTTTGCGGGATGGGAAGCATCCCCCCTCCCCCCTTCAAGTAGACAATTCGAGATCCCCCTTGCTTAATTCACTCAATTAGCAATTTAAATTGGAATTGGAATATTCCCCCGCTCGAAAGAGTTCGCTCATCATCCTTTCCCTCGCCAAATACGGGGGACATGTTACCATGTATCCAAACGGAGAAGCAGAAGCAGAAGAATAGGATTGAGATTGCCAAAGACCTTTTGGGGGAAGTCAAAAACAGTAGCAGTTGGGGACGCCTAGTCCATCATACTATAGTGGTCTTACATACAGCTAGTGTCGGCAGGAATGGAACAGAAATCTCGTATATGAAAAATTTTTAGTATATATAGCGGAGTAGCTTTCTTTGTTTGAAGGCTTCAAGTGAGAGAGAGGATAGGATCAAACCATCGCATCACCAAAAGGTGCTCGGGTGTACCTTAGAGCAACGAAAACGAAGACTTTCGAGAACAAATATTGGACCGGGAATCAAAAGGGGTAAAGTAAAGTAAAAGCGCATATGGCACGAAAAGGAAATCCGATGTCGGTAAGACTTGATCTGAATCGTAGTTCAGATTCAAGTCGGTTCAGTGAGGGCGACCGCGAAAGTCACCGAATGGGTCAGTCTTTTCCTTCAGTTTGTCCTATATTAAAAAAAAGCGTGGGAGGACATTGCAGATGTCCGGGACGGACACGACTTCTTCTAACGCTAGAAGACCACTGGAAGACACCCGGGACCAGAGCATGTCGTGAAAGAAGCACACTGGGCGGGCGTGCTTCGACCGTGTCTCCGGGGCACAGTTGAATGTAGATATCATGAATGCGAGGTGCAGGAGACCAGGCCGAGAAACCCGGGCAACCACTCCCCTATGTGCCGATCGCTAGCGCATCCAGGGCCCCGGCGCCCAGCTCGGCCGGAGAGGCCTAGCCTGATCTGAGAAGTGCTAATTCGGTTCGGATAGACTTCATTCAAGAACGCCGCCGCCCCTGGAATCAATAAGAAAACAAGTGCAAAGTTTCAGATCAGTGAATAAATCGAAACGAAAGAAGAGACGTTTCTCGCTCGGCGCCTAAAGCGCACTATGCTCCGCTTCAACAAATGAGAGTTTTCGGTGGAACCGGTGAACCACGCGAGCTGGTTAGATGCGCGGGACAGAGGGCTCGTAGTACCTGCTAGCGCAGCTATGCTCTGTAAGGGAAGGAGCCTAAATCGAACCCCTTCTTTCTTTTTTTTTCTTTGAAAAAAAGCAGTACAAAGAGATTCTCGGATGAGACTAAGCAGCCACCGACCGTTCTGACGCGCCCCTGACCTATCTTGATTAAGACCGAAAACTCTCTAAAATGGAGCCTGGTTTAAGCTGTCAAACAAATGATAGAATAGAAAAAAAAAGAACCACTAGTAGGGATATGGATGGAGTCTCGCTCAGTAAAGAGAGTTGTAGATTAGTAGAAAAGGAGAAGAGCCTTTACTTGATATATTATATATAAGTATTAGTAAAGCGCTAACGCTGCCATTTTTCTAAAGCAACAAGCGCGAAACTTTACTTTTTGAGAAAGAAGGTGCTTGTTGCCGCTTTATTAGTAAGTAAGCTTGTTTTATATCATATCAATAAAGGCGAAAGGTTGCTTTACCAAATAATATAAGGCGCGTTAGCGCTTTAGAAGGACATTTAGGCTTTACTAATAGAATATATAGGGCGTTTTTTTTCACGCAGGTTTGGAACCCGGGGCGTTTCCTTTCAAATGACAACAGCCTCTTCCTGCTGCGAGGGCGCTGCGCGAAACCAAACCGCCCCCCCCCCGCCCGATCAAGTACCAGTTGCTTTGCCGGCGGGCCCACTTAGGTTAGGGGGGCATTGTCCCTCAGTTCTTACCAACCTCCGGTGTGTAATCGACATGTTGCTAGCTTCAACTCGGTTGAATAAGAATCATTGATTCCCTATGCTGTCCATTTCTTATTCATTCAGGGCGCTCGGCCGGTGCTCCTTTAAAAAACCAAAACCACTCTGAACGTAAGGGAAGATAAGGGAAGACCGCCTGAGCGAACCGACCGAAAGGACTTTTGACTTATTTGAACCGAACGATAGCGGCTTAAAGCTAAGCCTATCACGAGCAGCGTCGCTGCTTGATCGGCGGGGAGGAGCATCTCAAAGTATGGGGCAAAGGATCAAGCGCTTTGACTTTGCCCCCCGGGATCCACCACGGGTTGGGTTTGAGAGCCGTGTGATGGGTGACTATCCTGCACGGTTCGGGGAGCACTTTTTGTCTGCGTTGGTGAATGGAAGCCCCCACTATCAAGCAAGAAAGAAGCGGCTCTTCCCACGGCGGAGTCCCCATTGACTCTATTTATTATTATGGTAAATCAGTGTATCAAGATGTCAATCTGAGATCTTATTTCGGTTCAATACGTCCACCTACGAGACTGACCTTTGGCTTTCGTCTCGGTACGTGTATTATAATAAATTTTCCCAAAAGAACATTCATTCATTTCTTTCTTCCCCGTCGACCACGACGACTGAAACGACACGAAAAATCCAGACCCGGAAAGGAGAAGGGCCGGTGGTGGGCATTTGGGAAAGTCGGGCCGATCGGGTGTCTTCATTCAAGCGACGATACAGAAGAAGAACGAAACGAAGTGAGAGGCCGGGGGGCAGGGAAAAGAGTCGAGTCGATCAGGCTCGACGACCGGGAGAAGCAAAACGAAATTAGGATTTGGCCGAAAAAGAAGCAACGCTATGGATACCATGACCGATCACCATCGATAAAGAAGAATCTTTCTAAATCACTTCGGGTCAGCAGGGCCTTCAAGCATCCGAAATACGCCGGGGTTGTAAATGACATAGCGTTCCTGATAGAAAATGACGACTCCTTCAGAAAAACTAAGTTATTCAAGTTCTTTTTGCCAAAGAAGTCCCGCTCCGACGGCCCGACGAGGCATCTACTTAAAAGGACCCTCCCTGCAGTGCGCCCCTCCTTCAATTATTTGGTCATGCAATACTTATTGAATACAAAGAACCAAATGAATTTCGACCCCGTCGTAGTTCTCAATCATTTCGTGGCACCGGGCGTGGCTGAACCATCTACGATGGGGGGAGCGAATGCACAGGGAAGAAGCTTAGATAAGAGAATACGTTCTCGCATCGCTTTTTTTGTAGAAAGCTCGACCAGCGAGAAAAAGTGTTTGGCCGAAGCCAAAAAGAGGTTGACCCGCTTCATCCGCCAAGCGAATGATCTTCGCTTCTCGGGAACAACAAAAACCACCATCTCGCTCTTTCCTTTTTTCGGTGCTACCTTTTTCTTTCCAAGGGATGGGATTGGGATGTATAATAACCTTTTTTTTGAGGATGCCCGGGAACAACTCCTAGGTCAATTAAGGATCAAATGTTGGAACCTCATGGGTAAGGATAAGGTAATGGAATTGATAGAGAAATTCATAGACCTAGGTAGGATAGGAGAATTGATAAGGGGAATAGAGATGATGATAGAGATCATACTGAGAAACAGAAGAATTCCGTACGGGTACAACTCTTATTTGAACGAAGTGAAAAAAATGCGATCTTTGTTGTCTAATAGAACAAACACTAATACCTTAATTGAGTCGGTCAAGATCAAATCTGTTTATCAAAGTGCTTCTCCGATTGCTCAAGACATCTCTTTTCAACTGAGAAACAAAACAAGATCATTTCGTTCCATTTTTAGTAAAATAGTGAAGGATATTCCATTAGTAATGAAAAAAGGGGTTGAGGGGATCCGTATATGTTGTTCAGGTCGATCAAAAGGCGCAGAAATTGCTAGAACTGAATGCGGAAAGTATGGAAAAATATCTCGTAATGTATTTAACCAGAAAATAGATTATGCTCCTGCGGAAGTATCTACCCGTTACGGAATCTTAGGTGTCAAAGTGTGGATTTCATATTGTTAAAAAAGAAGGGGGGCATGCTTTTTCTAGAATGGCTATTCTTCACTTCGGGCCCGGTGGAACTTGTTCCAAACGAGCCCTCTTCGGGCGAATTCATTTTTTCTGCCGTTTCCTTAGCGTTTCACACTAAGCAAGTAAACTACCTTTTTTTTTTTTCATTTTTTATAGTTGCCTCTGCGGTTATCCTACGTATGAAAAGGGATCCCGTTTTGATTGCTCTTTTTCGTTCCCGCCCTCTCACAATGCGGCCCTTTTTCTTTGCAATAGCGTTTTTATTAATAATCTGTGTAAACATCCAAATAGCCGCCTGCGACGGGGGAATTCCTTCTCCCGTGCCAAATTTACATCCGGAGGTTCCCCCCGACACCGGTGTTCCCCAAGGGGCACCGGTGCAGATTCCTGTCCCACCTGAAATTCCCCAACTAGAAGAGCCTTTAATGTCCGTGGAGGATAGGTGGAAGGAACTTCAGCTACGGTTAAGTTTGTATTTCCTCGGGAGAAACAGTTGGTCGGACGTCGGGCCATTCGTGAGAATCCTGGAGAGGCAGGTGCCTATAGAAACAAAGATAGAAGCTGCATTGGTGGACGATGGATATAATCGGGAGGATATCCATCAAAAGAGGTTCGAAATAAGGGGAATCCTCTTTAACCGTGGGGTGAACGCGCTTTCTGAACGTACCTTAGATGAGTATTTGGACCAAATCGAAAGAAATGGCACTCGGCAGAGCACTCCCTATAGAAACGTAAGTAGGGCTATCCAGAATTTGGATCTAATTCTGTGACTCCTTCTTTCTCCCATGCTTTCCGTTGGTCAACAACCAACCACAGCTCTCTATAGTTCTTCACTACTCGTACAGGAAGGTAAGAACCACTTTTTTTCTGGAGGGAATCATTTTTTCTCAATCAAGAATGCCTCAACTGGATAAATTCACTTATTTCACACAATTCTTCTGGTCATGCCTTTTCCTCTTTACTTTCTATATTCCCATATGCAATGATGGAGATGGAGTACTTGGGATCAGCAGAATTCTAAAACTACGGAACCAACTGGTTTCACACCGGGGGAACAACATCCGGAGCAACGACCCCAACAGTTTGGAAGATATCTTGAGAAAATGTTTTAGCACCGGTGTGTCCTATATGTACTCTAGTTTATTCGAAGTATCCCAATGGTGTAACGCCGTCGACTTATTGGGAAAAAGGAGGAAAATCACTTTGATCTCTTGTTTCGGAGAAATAAGTGGCTCACGAGGAATGGAAAGAAACATATT